CATTTATGGATATTAGCAGTAGGTACGTGCAGATCTAGTATTGTCTGTTTTTCTCTCCACAAGGATCAAGATCAAATAAATGTTCATTCTTTTTCTCTCGAAGAAAGATATATCTCTGACCTATCAGTAACTAATGATCCAACGAGACATAAATTGTTTAGTTCGGATTCTTCTAGTAAAAAAAAGGAGGGGGCTCTTGATTATTCAAGACCTGATCGAAGCATATCCAATGGTCATCGGAATTTTAAATATCCTTCTATTCTCCACGAATATTCTTATTTTTTGGCGAAGAGGCGAAGAAATAGATTGATCATTCCATTACAATATGATCAAGGGCGCGAGAAAGAACTAATACCCCGTTTTGGTGTTTCGATTGAAATACCCATAAATGGTATTTTACGTAGAAATAGTATTCTTGCTTATTTCGACGATCCCCGATACCGAAGAAACAGTTCGGGGATTACTAAATATGGGACTGTAGAGGTTGATTCAATCGTCAAAAAAGAGGATTTGATTGAATATCGAGGAGCAAAAGAATTTAGTCCAAAATACCAAATGAAAGTAGATCGATTTTTTTTCATTCCCGAGGAAGTGCATGTCTTACCTGGATCTTCGTTGATAATGGTCCGGAACAATAGTATTATTGGAGTGGATACACCACTCACTTTAAATACAAGAAGTCGAGTAGGTGGATTGGTCCGAGTGGAGAGAAAAAAAAAAAGTATTGAACTCAAAATCTTTTCTGGGGATATCCATTTTCCTGGAGAGACAGATAAGATATCCAGGCACAGCGGCATCTTGATACCACCGGGAGCGGGAAAAAAAAATTCTAAGGAATCAACAAAATTAAAAAATTGGATCTATGTCCAACGGATCACACCTACTAAGAAAAAGTATTTTGTTTCGGTTCGATCCGTAGTCACATATGAAATAGCGGATGGGATCAATTTAGCAACATTTTTCCCCCAGGATCTTTTGCAGGAAGGGGGTAATGTCCAACTTAGAGTTGTTAATTATATCCTTTATGGAAATGGCAAGCCAATTCGAGGACTTTATCACACAAGCATTCAATTAGTTCGGACTTGCTTAGTATTGGATTGGAACCAAGAACAAAATGGTTCTATAGAGGGGGTTCGTGCTTCTTTTGTTGAAATAAGGACAAATGATCTAATTTGCAATTTCATAAGAATTGAGGTAGTCAATTCCCCTATTCCGTATACCGGAAAAAGAAATTGTACGGTGAGTTCAGGATTGATTAACCATAATAGATTAGATTACACCAATATTAATCCTTTTTATTCCAAGGCAAAGATTCAATCACTTACCAAACATAAAGGAACTTGTGGTACGTTGTTGAATCAAAATAAGGAATGCCAATCTTTGAAAATTTTGTTATCATCCAACTATTCTCGAATTGGTCCATTCAATGGTTTGAAATATAACAATGCGACAAAAGAATCAATTAAAGCGGATCCTATAATTCCAATTAGGAATTCGTTAGGCCCCTTAGGTATAGTAGTACTCAAGATTGCAAATTTTTATTCATCTTACCATTTAATAACTTATAATCAGATTTTGTTAAAGAAATATTTGTTACTTAACAAATTTAGTCAGACTTTCAAAGTACTTAAATATTTTTTAATAGACGAAAATAGGGGGATTTTGAATCCCGATCCGTGCAGTAACATCATTTTTAATCCATTCGATTTTAATTGGCGTTTTCCCCACCACGATTATTGTGATGAGACGTCCACAATTATTAGCCTTGGACAATTTTTTTGTGAAAATGTATGTCTATTCAAATACGTATCACAGAAAAAATCTGGTCAAGTTCTAATTGTTCATGTTGACTACTTAGTAATAAGATCAGCCAAGCCCTATTTGGCTACTCCAGGAGCAACGGTTCATGGTCATTATGGGGAAATCCTTCACAGGGGAGATACATTAGTTACATTTATATATGAAAAATCCAGATCTGGTGACATAACGCAAGGTCTTCCAAAAGTGGAACAAGTGTTAGAAGTGCGTTCGATTGATTCAATATCGATAAATCTCGAAAAGAGGGTTAAAGGTTGGAATGAACGTATATCAAGAATTCTTGGAATCCCTTGGGGATTCTTGATTAGCACGGAACTAACCATCGCCCAAAGCCGTATCTCTTTGGTTAATAAGATCCAAAGGGTTTATCGATCTCAGGGGGTACAGATACATAATAGACATATAGAGATTATTGTCCGTCAAGTAACATCAAAAGTGTTGGTTTCAGAAGATGGAATGTCTAATGTTTTTTCACCCGGAGAGCTAATCGGATTGTTGCGAGCGGAACGAGCAGGGCGTGTTTTGGACGAAGCGATCTGTTATCGAGCAATCTTATTGGGAATAACGCGGGCATCTCTTAATACTCAAAGTTTCATATCCGAAGCTAGTTTTCAAGAAACTGCTCGAGTTTTAGCAAAAGCTGCTCTACGAGGTCGTATTGATTGGTTGAAAGGCCTGAAAGAAAATGTTGTTCTAGGGGGAATTGTACCTGTTGGTACCGGATTCAAAAAATTAGTACATCATTCAAAGCAACACAAAAACATTCATTTGGAAATCAAAAAGAAGAATTTGTTTGAAGGAAAGATGAGAGATATCTTATTTCACCATAGAGAATTTTTGAGTTCTTGCGTCCCAAACAATTTCTATGAGACATCAGAACAACCATTGACACGATTTAATGATTCCTAAAAGGAGATTCTTTTTTTATATTATAATTTTATTATCTGGTCCAATTTTTTTATTTGATTGATAATAAAGATCATAATGAATTAAAAGGAATTAATGGTTTGGATCGTGTATCAACGGTCAATCCTCGGTAGAAAGTTCCATCGGAACAATTATTTATTTCAGATACCTCGTCTCGTTGTTTAAAAAAAAAAAAAAAAAAACAACGAGCAAGTATGGGGAAAAATGACAAGAAGATATTGGAACATTAATTTGGAAGAAATGATGGAAGCAGGAGTTCATTTTGGTCATGGTACTAGGAAATGGAATCCTAGAATGGCACCTTTCATCTCCGCAAAACGTAAAGGTATTCATATTACAAATCTTACAAGAACTGCGCGTTTTTTATCAGAGGCCTGCGATTTAGTTTTTGATGCAGCAAGTAGAGGAAAACACTTTTTAATCGTTGGTACAAAAAATAAAGCAGCTGATTCAGTAGCATCCGCTGCAATAAAGGCTCGGTGCCATTATGTTAATAAAAAATGGCTTGGTGGTATGTTAACGAATTGGTCCACTACGGAAACGAGACTTCAAAAGTTCAGGGATTTAAGAGCCGAGCAAAGGATGGGGAAACTCAACCGTCTCCCCAAAAGGGATGCAGCAATGTTGAAGAGACAATTATCCACCTTGCAAACATATCTGGGTGGGATCAAATATATGACAGGGTTACCCGATATTGTAATTATCGTTGATCAGCAAGAAGAATATACGGCTCTTCGAGAATGTGTTATTTTGGGGATTCCAACGATTTGTTTAATCGATACAAATTGTGACCCAGATCTCGCAGATATTTCGATTCCAGCCAACGATGATGCTATCGCTTCAATCCGATTGATTCTTAACAAATTAGTATCCGCAATTTGTGAAGGTCGTTCTAGTTATATAAGAAATCATTGATTATGATTAATCAAAATTAATAATATAATAATAAGATAGATAAGTCAATTACTTCGGGAAACTTCATAGATTTTTTATTGGATTGATTGCTATTCCTGGATAAAAAAAAAAAAAGATACAAAATAAAAAAGTACTCGGATTGGGGATATTATGTGATTACTTAGTATCCTAAATATACGATTAATGATTAAAGTGGGTCAGTTAAGAAAGAGATGGGTGAATCAAAATAATTTTTTTTTAAGTTCAATTTCTGTCAGAGGACAATATGAATGTTATACCATGTTCCATTAACACATTTAAAGGGCTATATGATATATCGGGTGTAGAAGTAGGCCAACATTTATATTGGCAAATAGGAGGTTTACAAGTCCATGCCCAAGTACTTATCACTTCTTGGGTCGTAATTGCTATCTTATTAGGTTCAGTTACCATAGCTGTTCGGAATCCACAAACCATTCCGGCCGACGGTCAGAATTTCTTCGAATATATCCTTGAATTCATCCGGGACTTGAGTAAAACTCAGATTGGAGAAGAATATGGTCCTTGGGTTCCCTTTATTGGAACTATGTTCTTATTTATTTTTGTTTCTAACTGGTCAGGTGCTCTTTTACCTCGGAAAATAATACAGTTACCTCGTGGGGAGTTAGCTGCGCCCACGAATGATATAAATACTACTGTTGCTTTAGCTTTACCCACGTCAGTGGCATATTTTTATGCGGGTCTTACTAAAAAAGGTTTGAGTTATTTTGGGAAATACATTCAACCAACTCCAATACTTTTACCAATTAACATCCTAGAAGATTTCACAAAACCTTTATCGCTTAGTTTTCGACTTTTCGGAAATATATTGGCTGATGAATTAGTAGTTGTTGTTCTTGTTTCTTTAGTACCTTCAGTAGTTCCTATACCCGTCATGTTCCTTGGATTATTCACAAGCGGTATTCAAGCTCTTATTTTTGCAACTTTAGCCGCGGCTTATATAGGTGAATCCATGGAGGGTCATCATTGACTAGCTTTTAAAATTGTTTTTTTCTTTTTTTTTTCAACCTTATCCCAATTCATGTGGAGTTCAATTTAATATAATCGACTTGGCGAGAAATTAGAATAGATAAAACTTTTATTTTTATATATGGTATAGAGTCGTAGCGGGAAAGATGTACGATATTATTTAATTGTAATAAAATCTTAGGAAAAAAATCTAGATCTTTTTCCTAAGATTTTGGCTAATTTATATTATAGACTTCTCCAATTTATAAAATAAATTTATATTGTATTTATATTTTATTTGTATTTGTTATTTATTTATTTGTATTTGTTATTTATATTTGTTTTGTTTTTTGTTTAGTTAATTACAACAATTTTAAATTTGAATTGAATAAGAATTGTTATCTTTTTTAGATGTAAGACTAAATAAAAAGCTAGTTTAGCTTAGGAAAATGAAACTGGACATATGTAATAAATAGTTATAAGTCTGTCCAGCCCCCCATATGATTCAAAAAAAATTCTAGAATCATATTCAATATGCGGTTTACGTTATGGAAGAAACAAATGTATATGTGATATTAGAAATTCACTAGTTATAGTGAGGCTCTTTTATCTTATATATAATATAATATTTCTATTTCATTTCACAGCTCACTGCACTTAGATGGGATTCCAATAGAAAGTCCTTCTGCTTTGTCTGTGATTGGGGATTGAACAAATAAACAGATGAACTCTGAACTCAAGGATTTAGAAGAATGAAGAATTGAATGAAAAAATAAAGAAATGCAATGATTAGAATCATATGCATCTAGATTTACAAAAATTCAATCATGTATAAGAACTAAAAACGAGATTTCGAAGTATTTCTGTATTTCTATTTCTGATGATTAATTGGTTGATTGTATCATTAACCATTTCTTTTTTTTTTTTTGTGAGGAGCTTACCATGAATCCACTGATTTCTGCCGCTTCTGTTATTGCTGCTGGATTGGCCGTAGGGCTTGCTTCTATTGGACCTGGGGTTGGTCAAGGTACTGCTGCAGGTCAAGCTGTAGAAGGTATTGCAAGACAGCCAGAAGCAGAGGGTAAAATACGAGGTACTTTATTGCTAAGTTTGGCTTTTATGGAAGCTTTAACAATTTATGGACTGGTCGTGGCATTAGCACTTTTATTTGCGAATCCATTTGTTTAATTCTAGAAGAAAAGTACGTAATGTACTTTTTTTGACTTAGACTCGCCATTTGTTTTTTTTTCAAATTATATCAACATTTCACTCTAACAATTACTTATTCGTTGAGAGAATACCTCCGGGAAGGACGGATTTTAGGATTAGTAATTAGCGGATCCTCTCGCTTTCTTCCTTCCCGTTTTTAGTTCTTAGTATAATGGAAACCCTTTTTTTAGGATGTGTTGCAACGCAACAAACGAGGTATTTTGTAATTGGCATAATACCCAGGACCGACCACAACCCAATAAAGTATCTTCTTGGAAACTGGAAACTTTAATTAGAAAATTAGAATAAAAAAAATCAAATTAAAATATAATTAAATAAATTAAATCAAATAAATTAATCTATTCCCAATAAAAAATCCCATAACATAAAAAAAGGAAATCAATAAAAAAGGGGAGGGTGAAGTGATCCAAAAAGAACTCTGTTCTTTGTTAGTCCTATCTATAAGAGGAGAGTATATGAAAAGTGTAACCGATTCTTTTGTTTCCTTGGGCCACTGGCCATCCGCCGGGGGTTTTGGGTTTAATACCGATATTTTAGCAACAAATCCAATAAATCTAAGTGTAGTACTTGGCGTATTGATTTATTTTGGAAAGGGAGTGTGTGCGAGTTGTATATTTCAAAAATAGGTTGGATCCGACCGGCTGCACTTTATTTTTTTATTATATTTTATTTATATTCTAATTTTAATATATTATATTATATAATATATTTTTTTTTTGATATATTTTATATTATATATTTGATATATTTTATTTTATATATTTTATATTATATATATTAATATTTTATTTTCATTTTTTATTTAATATTTTAATTTAATAATATATAATATAATTATATTATATTTATATTTTAATTTAATATTTTATTTAATATTTTAATAATATTTTAATAATATAATATAAAATATATAAAATAAAATATAATAAATATAAAATAATATAAATATATAAATAAATATAAATAAATATAATAAAATAAATATAATAATATTATATATTATATTATTATATATTATTATATATTATTATTATTATATATATTATTATTATATTTATTTTATTATATTTATTTATATTTATTTATATATTTATATTATTTTATATTTATTATTATTATTTATATAATTTATATTATAATATATATTATATAAAATATAAATATATAAAATATAAATTATAATATATAAATAAATTAGAATATATTATAAATTAATATATTATAAATTATAAAAAATAAATATAAATTATAAAAAATGTGCATGATCTCGACGAATTACTTCTGAATAAATTAAGTAATCATATGTAAGAACCATAGCATTTCGTAATTCATCGGTACATTGACTTTGATTCTCTATCAACCAATGATGTGGGACCATTAACATGGTTAAAGCTAAACTGTTTGAAGTCTAGGCACAACAAACATGGTACTCTTTCTACCACTATGTTAGTACTAAGATGGTAAAAAAAAAAAAAAAGCATAGTTGTCAATTTATCCGATATAGAACACTCATATCGATAAAATAATTGGAACCATTGCCTAAGGAAAAAGGCACCCCTTTTTTATTCAATGCTGAATAGACAACCTATGTATAGAATGAGAATTTTTGGATTTGAATATTGA